TCATTGGTTTTATACCAATGAACAAAAACGAAACAACCTCATCAACGAACTTATCAATCGAATTGAAGCTCTAGACAAGGGGTCTCTTGCTATGGATGTACTCGAAAAAAGAACTAGATTGTGCAATGATGAGACTGAACAAGAATGCTTACCTAAAATATATGATCCTCTTTTGAATGGACCCCATCGTGGAACAATCAAAGAATTGTATTCAGGTTCAAACATGAACGAGTATTTAATAAACTCGATAGAAGATTCTATCGAAACTCTTTGGATAAACAAACTTCATGATATCGCTCTTCCTACTGCCCTTACTACTGATTACCGAGAATTTGAAGAAAAAATCAAAAACACTTTTGATTTAAATTTTTAATTGTAAATTAAAAATACAGTAAATTACTATAAAAATAAATACATAAAATAAGTAAAAGAAGAGATAAGAAGAGATTCGTCCTCCGCCTACATATTTAATAATTTCTGCTACAAATAAATTTATAATAGCAACAGCATTCGTAATTCCATCAATTACTTGTTTATCAAAAAAATAACTTAGTTCTGCCAGCCCTCTTATACCTGTAGTTAAGGTTTTTGTATAAATAGCGTCTATGTAACCACGATTATATGACCAATTATATATAATATTTAGTATTTTGTCCCAAATAATTCTCCTAGGACCCATTTGAACGGATAAATTTATTAAGTTCAAATTATTAAAATTGGAATAAGCAGGCCCATAGAAAAGAAACGCTATAAATATTCCGAAATATGCTATACTGACTGAAAAAATAGCATTTATCACAAATTCATCCCAATCAAAATCATAATTTGAATGTAAAAAGTTTATTGATGGAGTTAACCATCTGGATAATATATCTAAATGAATTATTCCTTGACCAAAAGGAATTCCTATGGATCCAACGAACAAAGTAACTAAGACCAATATAAGAAGTGGTAATAACATAGTATTGTCCGATTCATAAGGATATGTGGAAATTTTTTTATTGGAAAAATTTTTTATAGTAATAAGAGGCCCCATCATATTGGTTACTACATTACCAACAATAGGATATACTTTTTTCGAAAAAACAGAAATTCTTTGATTATGATTCATTGTTGATAAAATCAAATTATTTTTTTTAACTTTTTGTCCTTTTTTTCCCCAGATAGATATTGAATGGAACACATTATTTTTTTTGCCGCTGTAATTTTTACAATTACTATTTAAATGACCTTCAAAAGTAAGTAAATACATCCGAAACATATAAAATGCAGTTAATCCTGCTGTGAAACAAGCTATTATTGCAAAAATGGGTGAATACAACCAACTATCATTAAGAATTTCATCTTTGGACCAAAAACAAGCAAGAGGTGGAATACCACAAAGAGAAAGCGTGCCTAAAAAAAATGAAATTTTTGTAATTGGGACATATTTTTTTAAACCACCCATAAGAACCATATTCTGGCTTTTATCTGGGGAATACCCAACAATAGTTTCCATTGAATGAATAATGGAGCCAGATCCTAAAAACAATAATGCTTTCGAATAGGCATGAGTGATCAAATGAAATAAAGCAGTTCGATAAGATCCCATACCTAAAGCTAACATAATATAGCCCAATTGCGACATTGTAGAATAGGCTAGACTTCTTTTAATGTCTCTTTGAGCAAGAGCTAAAGTAGCTCCTAATAGTATTGTTATTATACCTACCAAAGAAATTATATTCAGTATGTAAGGTATGACTGTAAAAAGAGGAAAAAGTCGAGCTACAAGAAAAATTCCTGCTGCTACCATAGTAGCAGCATGTATAAGAGCCGAAATAGGAGTAGGGCCTTCCATAGCATCAGGTAACCATACATGAAGAGGGAATTGCGCAGACTTGGCAACCGAACCTACAAATAATAGGGAAGCACACAAAGTAAGAAATAACGAATTGTCCCCATTATTATCAATCAAATTATTGGCTATTTCAAACAAATCCCGAAATTCAAAACTCCCCGTTATCCAATAAAGACCTAAGATTCCTAAAAATAAAAAAAAATCCCCTACACGATTAGTTACAAACGCTTTTTGACAAGCAGTTGCGGCAAGGGGTCGTGTGAACCAAAAACCTATTAATAGATACGAACACATTCCAACTAATTCCCAAAAAATATAAATTTGTATCAAATTTGAACTAGTAACTAATCCCAGCATCGAAGCGTTAAAAAAACTAATATAAGCAAAAAATGTCAAATAGCCTTGATCATGAGACATATAATTGTCACTATAAATAAGAACCATTATTCCAACAGTAGTTATTAATATTAACATAATGGAAGTAAGCGGATCTATTAAGTGGCCTAAATCTAAAGAAAAATCATTATTTAGGGTCCAAGACCATACATATTGGTAGGATGGACTGCCATTTATTTGCTGAATAGACAGATTGGCGGAAAAAATCATAACCATACTTAGTAATAAAACACTAAGAAAAGCCCATATACGACGAATATTTTTTGTTGCCGCCGGGAAAAGAAAAAGGCCTACCCCTATTGCTATAGGAACCGGAAGGGGGACGAAAGGTATGATCCACGCATATTGATACGTATATTCCATAAAAAATAAACCTTTTTTTTATTGTTAAATTGTTTCCGATTCACCAACTCTTTTATATTTAGAACAGAGCAAAAAAAAATCAAGATATGAAAAGACTTTAATAGAAATAGAATTAATATAGAAATAGAATTCAGAATTCTGATGATTTCCAAATAGTCAAATAAAAACGATTAAGTCTGATAAAGTTATTCTTTTTTTTTTTTTAATTAAAGATTAAGATATATGAACATGGAGAATATAATATTTTCAATCATTTCATTATTACAATAATTTAGTTTATATACATAAAACAAGTCCAAAAATTATGAAAAAAAAAAGTACTTGATTCCGAGTATCCTATGATCCACCAATAACTCAACCCGATAAACAAAAAAACAAGGAGATTATTTTCTTATTTTCGTTAATTGATTCGGAATTCAGAATTCGGAATCATTAATCGGTTGTGAACTAGTCCGTTGGGAAACTGAGTGAGTTGCTTATATTTCTTTCAATAAAGCAACTTAAACTTATACTTGTGATTAATTTTATTGATGTTCGTCGATTTGTTACTCATCACTTCAGTTTGCACAGAGCTGCAATAATAATTTGAATTTCTGGTTCAAATAACATATCGTTTAATAAATTTATTACTAATGGATACTCATTTTTTCTAATTTGAATTAGATTAGATATACTTTCTTGATCCTCGATCAATTACAATTAATAGAAAGAGTTTTACAGTCTAGTTTTCTTAAATTAGGTAAGGGTTCTTAAACTTTTCGATTTCTTTTTTGAAATTACATGAAATGCAACATGGCAAAAATAGACAATTGAAACTCTTTTTGATTCTTTTTTACCAATGGAAAGCAACTCGATTTCTATAGCCATGAATACCATGTATATATATAAATATCTTCATTCGAATATAGTTATATATATATATATAATACTAGTCAGTATAAATAATTCTTTCTTCAAAATATTGTATGTAAATTTTAGTAATAAAAAAATTATATATTTTTTTGAACAATAAATGTCTTCCACATTTAACTATAAAATGAATAACCTCTGCATTTTGGAATGGCGGTTCAAAAAAAGCGTATTTCTATGTCCAAAAAGCATATTCGTCAAAATTTTTGGAAAAATAAAGTGTATTGGGCAGGAATAAAAGCTTTTTCTTTAGCAAAATCCCCGGGAATTCTAAAAGCTTTTTTGTACAACAAACAAGTAATATATTATATAATAAAGACTTGGAAAAGTCTTGAAATAATCTTAATCGATATGAACCAACGAATTCGATAATTTATAAGATAAGAAATTACCATTAATATGGTAAACTTAATGAGATGCAATTTTCTATTGTCGTATGTTGTAGGATAACATTTTTGTGTCTACTAGACAAAGGCTCGAAAAATTAGGCACAATATATCATTTTTCTCTTTACAAAGTTTTCTCTTTCTCGTTAGTGGGTTTTTGTGGGATGGGGATTGTTATTTTCCCCATCTATTCACTTTTCACAAAAATGATATTTTTCTTTTCATTTTAAAAGGCTTATTGGGTTCTGGATGCCGAATATATATTCTATGTTTTAACTTAACTTTAACTATAGAATACATTAAGATACCTATCCATAAAGCACAATATGCATTCCATAATGAAAAATCGTTTTAGAAATATTGAAGACAAATTTTCACTGGTATATCTACAGCCTACTAATTGGTTTGACTAATACTTAATTAGTTTGAAAAATAGTACCACGAATTATGGGTACAATTTAAATCCTAGCAATTGGCAATTTATAGTTAATCCAGTTTTCAACCTATCCAACAAACATTTTAAACCTCCTTACAATTCTAAAATTTTTAAAGAACTTAAACCACACGAAAAACCATTCAGTGCGGTTTTAAAACTAACAACAATAGCCCCACCTCACACTACAATTAAGTAAGGTAATGATTATTGAACGTTTAAATAGTAATTTAAAGGATATTTTGAATCTTTCGGCAAAATAAATATTGCATTGAATTTACTCCTCCAATCTCGACGATTAAAAATGAATGGGCTATTATGATTTCGAGCAAGCCGCTATGGTGAAATCGGTAGACACGCTGCTCTTAGGAAGCAGTGCTAGAGCATCTCGGTTCGAGTCCGAGTAGCGGCATATTTCTAAAAAAGAAATACTAGTAAAATAAATACTATTATAATTCCTATAATGGATAGAATATAATTTAAGATCTCCATTCCATTCTTGGAGGATATCCTTTTTAGGATTTTTTATGATATTTTTTACTTTAGAACATATATTAACTCACATTTCCGTGTCGATTGTTTCAATCGTACTGACGATTTATTTGATTAACTTATTAGTCCACGAAATCGTAGGATTATATGATTCGTCGGAAAAAGGAATGGTAGCCGCTTTTTTATGTATAACAGGATTATTAGTTATTCGTTGGATTTATTCGGGGCATTTACCCTTAAGTAATTTATATGAATCATTAATGTTCCTTTCATGGAGTTTATCCATTATTCATATGCTTCCTTTTTTTAGAAAACAAAAAAATCTTCTAAGTGCAATAACTGCACCCAGTGCTATTTTGACTCAAGGATTTGCCACCTCAGGTCTTTTAACTGAAATGCATCAATCCACAATATTAGTACCTGCTCTACAATCACAGTGGTTAATGATGCACGTAAGTATGATGGTATTGAGCTATGCATCTCTTCTCTGCGGATCATTATTATCAGTAGCTCTTCTAGCCATTACATTTAGAAAAAATAAAAAAAAAATGTTAAAATGTAAAAACAACCATTTTAGGTCATTTTCATTTGGAAAAATTCAATACGTGAATGAAATAAGCCATGTTTTACAAAACAATTGTTTTATTTCGTTTAGAAATTATCACAGGCATCAATTAATTCAGCAATTGGATTGTTGGAGTTCTCGTGTCATTAGTCTCGGTTTTCTATTTTTAACCATAGGTATTCTTTCGGGAGCAGTATGGGCTAATGAAGCGTGGGGATCCTACTGGAATTGGGACCCAAAAGAAACTTGGGCATTTATTACTTGGACAATATTCGCAATTTATTTACATACTAGAACAAATGAAAATTTGCAAGGCTCAAATTCTGCAATTGTGGCTTCTATAGGATTTTTTATAATTTGGATATGCTATTTTGGAGTAAATCTATTAGGAATAGGGCTGCATAGTTATGGTTCATTCGCATTAACATTTAATTGAAAAAAAAAAGCAGTTACGAATAGAATATCAAATACATAATAGGAATAGCATAAGCATAGATAACGAAAGTTTGTACGAGTTTTTGAAAATCATTTGAATCAAGTCAAATGATTTTCAAAAACTACAAAAATATTTGATTACAATTTAAGTTTATTTTAATTTTATTAAGTTTAAGTTAAAAAGTGAAAGTAAATTCATTTTTTTCACTTTTTTTCACTTTTTTATTATTTATTATAAAATTATAAAATAAAAACTAACTATCTATAAAAATAATTAGATATAATAGTTTCTACCTTGTCAATTGATAGTGAGAGAACGAAATCCGGATAAATACCAATACCTATTACGGGTAGAAAAATACAGATTGAAAGAAATAGTTCTCGCGGCCCAGAATCTAAAAAATGAGAATTTTGAGAATTAAATTGCTTATATCCGTAGAACATCTGACGTAACATAGATAATGAATAAATAGGAGTTAATATCATTCCAATTGCCGTTACAAAAGTTATTAGTATTTTTGGCATTAAAAGAAATTTTTTGCTCATAATTAATCCAAAAAATACTACAAATTCTGCAACAAAACCACTCATTCCAGGCAATGCAAGAGAAGCCAGCGAAAAGCTACTGAACATTGTAAATATTTTTGGCATTGGGATAGTTATTCCCCCCATTTCATCGAGATAAACAAGACGTGTTCTATCGTAACTCGTTCCTGCCAAGAAAAAAAGTGCAGCACCGATAAATCCATGAGAGATCATTTGTAAAAGGGCCCCGTTGAGTCCTGTATCAGTTATGGAACTAATTCCTATAATTATGAAACCCATATGAGATACAGAGGAATAGGCAATTCTCTTTTTTAAATTACGCTGACCCGGAGATGCTGAAGCTGCATAGATTATTTGAATTGCACCTACTATCATCAACCAGGGAGAAAATATAGAATGAGCATGGGGTAATAATTCCATATTGATACGAACCAATCCATATGCTCCCATTTTTAATAAGATTCCAGCTAAAAGCATACATGTACTGTAATGGGCTTCCCCATGGGTATCTGGTAACCATGTATGTAGAGGTATAATCGGTAATTTGATAGCATAAGCAATAAGAAATCCAAAATAGAATAGTATTTCCAATGCCACAGGATACGGCTGATTGGCTGATGTTTCAAAATTTAATGTTGGTTCATTGGAACCATATAAACCCATACCTAGAACTCCCATTAAGAGAAAAATGGAACCCCCCGCGGTGTACAAAATAAACTTTGTAGCTGAGTACAAACGTTTCTTCCCTCCCCACATGGATAAAAGTAGGTAGACAGGAATTAATTCTAATTCCCACATGATAAAAAAAAGTAAAAGATCTCGAGAAGAAAATAATCCTATTTGGCCGCTGTACATTGCTAACATAAGGAAATGGAACAATTTTGAATCTCGAGTAACTGGCCAAGCCGCTAAAGTAGCTAAAGTAGTGATGAATCCCGTGAGTAAAATGGGTCCTATGGAAAGCCCATCAATTCCCAGTCTCCAATGAAAATCAAAAAAATTTATCCATTTATAATCTTGCTCCAATTGGATTAATGGATCATCCAATTGGAAATGATAACAGAATACATAGGCCATTAGAAGTAGTTCTAATAGGCATATACAAATAGTATACCACCTAATAACCTTATTTCCTCTATGAGGGAAAAAGAAAATGAAAGTACCCGCGAATATCGGCAAAACAACAATTATAGTTAACCAAGGAAAATCATTCGTGGTAAAAACAAGATACACTTACTTTGACTTTGACCCGAAAACCCGTACTCGAGAAAAGAAAAAATTATTAGTTTGATTATTATATATATTTCTTTTCTCGAGTACGGGTTTTGTCAGTAAAGATAAAAAATGATGGATTCAAGTGGAATTTTCTCGAACGTATCAATAACCTAGACCCATGCTACGAGTTGTCTCGTGCCATAAATAAACCCGGACACTCAAAAAATCGGTTGGGCAAGCGGATTCACACCTTTTACAACCTACACAGTCTTCTGTTCTTGGAGCAGAAGCAATTTGTTTAGCTTTACACCCGTCCCAGGGTATCATCTCTAATACATCTGTGGGGCAAGCTCGTACACATTGAGTACACCCTATACATGTATCATAAATCTTTACTGAATGTGACATTGGATCTATAATTTTTTTTTAACATCATAAAATTTCGATCTAGTAAAGTAGTAAATGAATTATATATTGTAGACACCAGATGAATCAATGATTTAGTAGATTTACCAGAATCAATCTACTTCTGGATCTGCTCATGAATGAAGGCCAAGATACTTTGATTTATTACATTTTATCAAATAGCACTATATGCTGCACATACCCATTTTTTTATTGGCAGATACTCTATATTTTTTTTTATAAACCCTATTTATTCAACAAATTCGATTGATTGATACGAGTTGATTTTCTGTTACGATGAATTGATGAAACAATAGCTAATCCAATAGCTGCTTCAGCAGCTGCAATTGCTATAACAAAAATCGAGAAAATGTCTCCTTTTAATTGGCGACTATCAAATAAATCCGAAAATGTTACGAAATTTATATTAACTGCATTCAGTATAAGCTCAAGACACATAAGCGCTCGAACCATATTTCGACTTGTAATCAATCCATAGATACCGATGCATAATAAATAGGCACTCAAAACAAGTACATGTTCGAGCATCATTGAACAACTCCTCATCAATCTCGATTCATTTCAATATGAACAACAATTTAACCGATTCAATTGACTAAAATAGAATTTAAAAAGTACGCAAAAAGGTATTGGTAATAGAAAATAGATATAAATATAGAAAAATTCCGTTTTTTTTTTCTTTTTTTTATACTTTATCTTTATATATTTATACATGAACAATAAAAAAAATATTTTATTTAAAGAAGATAAAGAACAAGTCTATATTAATTTAATTAAATGAATATAATTTTATATTATATAATTTCGAAATATTTAGTACTGACGAGCCATAGCAATTGCACCGATCAAGGCAACTAAAAGAATTATCGAAATAAGTTCAAATGGAAGAAAAAAATCTGTTGATAAATGAATCCCAATTTGTTGACCATTATTTATCAAGTCCTGCTCTATAATCTGGTTTGACCTTGTAGTCCAAATAATACCGTACCATGACGTATCTGGGATAGTAGTAATTAATGAAAAAAAAATACTTGTACAAACCAGTGAAGTGACTCCATCTCCAACAGTCCAAAGATAGAAATCTTTGTAATATTCTGAACCATTCATAAACATCACGGCAAATACAATTAATACATTTATTGCTCCCACATAAATAAGGAGCTGTGCAGCAGCTACAAAATGGGAGTTCGATGGAATATGGAATAAGGATGTACAAACAAGAACCAATCCCAACGAAAAGGCAGAAAAAATGGGATTGGTAAGTAATACCACTCCTAGACTTCCCACTATAAGACCCAATCCCAAAAAAACTAAAAGAAAATCATGTATTGGTCCAGGCAAATCCATTCTATGTAAAATAAAAGATAAATTAAGTAGAAATTTTTCATGACCTTATTGAACAAACAAAAAAAAAGAAGAGGTTACCTATTTTTTGATACCCTTCTAATTGAATTAAATCAATATAGGGTCGTGTGTGGGTTGATGTAGATATGTTTATTTATTATATGAATGATTGAATACCATTTGTTTATCTGAAAGTTTCGTTCAAAATTGCATTTCAAAAATTTCTCGATTCAATTATTTAAATTATTTAGAGTATAGAATAATTATTCTATTTTCTTTTTTTATTTATATATTATAATCACAGATATGATATTTATATATATATACTGTATGTAATGTAGTATTTTAATATATAGAGAATAGATAACTATATTTTTATGAATATATGAAAATCATTACTCTCAACCCCTTTAGGATTTTTAGTTATTGTCTAAGCAAAATAAAATGAAGGAAGCTTCGCTACTTTCAATCAAAACGGAATCTTAGTAATTGGTAATTGTTCTTGAATCAAGTGGTTTATCCGTGCCTTTTTTGATTTGAGTCGAATTCCTAATTGTTCGAATTGTGGAATCTCCAATTACTGACATTGGCAACCGACCCAAAGCAATTTGATTATAATTCAACTCGTGACGATCATAAGTAGAAAGTTCATA